CCAGAAACGTACATGAGATTTTCATCTCATACGGCTCCTCCCCTATGTGCATAATGAAAATAATACATGGAATCAAAAAAGATTGAAATATTCTCATTATGAATTCAGTGGGGCTAACGTTTTTACAAGAAATCTCTAGCCAACCTTTCTGCAAAAGCTATTTTCTTAACATCACGCGTGTTGATACTGGTACTAGATAAAAATGTAAACTCCAACAATTTCTTTGTTCTCAACGCCCTTTAATTTCCAGGAATTAATCACTTCAACAGTCTTCTATGGTTCTAAGGGTATCCAAAGTACCAACGAGATGGATGTTTGTTATCCCAACCATTCTTTTTAGTCCCGATCCCGATAAGGAAAAGCGGTAGTTTTAAACAAAGTTTTCGTGTTGTTGATTCCTAGGCGTAGCGCCTCTTCCCCTATGCGGCCTATTGGTACTAGTCTAGTATGGTAGGGTTGGCTTGTAATATAGAACCCATAGGTGTAACCTTTCGCTCAATACTCGAATCGACAATTGAAGCATCTGAGGCTGCATTAATCGGGGATACACGACAGAAGGAATTGTTTTATCTAGAAACTTCACCTTCAACAAGCGTAGATTTTTTCAATAATCTTTTTCGTTCTTTTCTATCCCGAATCTTCCGTCTTTCTCCTAAGACAAAAGCGGTAAATAAAAAAATAATCAAATCACACCATCTCTATAATAGGTAAATGCCTCTTTTTCTCCTGAAGTTGTCGGAATTATTCGTAATAAGATATTGGCCACAATTGAAAAGGTCTTATCAATAAAATTTTCATTTATCCGCGATCTAGGCATAGGTAGAAATCCATTCTATAATTTAACTCTCGTGAGAAAATGAGAAAACGATCCCACAAGTAAAGGGATTTTACAGTACGAAATAACATAAAAGCAGACTCATATCCAATTTTTTCTTTTTGAAAGGGGTCGATAAAAAATAAGAAATATTAGAATCCGATTCGATTTCATCCAAATGTAGTAGTATAAATGTAGTAGTATAAGAATGAAAGGAACTATTCCGATTTGATCAAAGTAGAAGAATCAAAGAATTTATCTTGCGGATTAGGAGAATTCGAGAAGTTTTTCTGAAATTTAGATCCAAAGAAGAAAAAAATCGAATAATTCTTCAATAATCCTTCTATAATGAAAATAGAATAACCCTCCATTTTGTGTTTTGTGCATAGCGGGTAGACGCTTATACACTATACAATCAAATCGAAAAGGATGATTTATGAATTTGGAATAGATTTACGGGTTAAGGGGTTGTTGTTAAGCGACCTAAAATTGGAAAGAAATTTTCAAATTCTTATGGAAATTGAATTTGAATAAAAAGATAATTATGATCTAAAGGTATCCATTCACCATAGTCTAACAAAATAGACCGATCAGTTGATTCGTTCCAATTCATTGATTGAATCCGGTAAAAATATCAGAAAAAGGTAGGAGCGCCGTCTCCGTCTTGGCAAACAAGATATATCTTTATTGTTATTGTTTTTAACCGTTTTTCAAAAAAAAAGTGATATTATCTTTTTCTCCCAGCTCCCTGGCTCGAAGAAAAAATTCTTTCTTTGATGCTTTGATGAAAAGTTTTCCATTTTTATAGCTAGAATGGATTCGAGTGTCTGTACACATCTAACAATCGAATATGAACAACTCGCAATTCGCTCGGATTCTCGGTCATAATCATTATGTAGGAGAGATGGCCGAGTGGTTCAAGGCGTAGCATTGGAACTGCTATGTAGGCTTTTGTTTACCGAGGGTTCGAATCCCTCTCTTTCCGTATCTTCACCCAATTCACCAATGCTTCAGACCTTTCTTTGAGATAGATTCTCAATTCCTAATTTCTGTGATACGGAAGGAAAGAAAGAACGGGCAGGGAATAAAGATCTGCCTACTGATCTATGATACATGAATGGGAGAAAAATACAAATCTCCGGATCCAATTTCTTACCTTGTGTCCCTTTACTTAACTTAAGTGAAAGGGAAAAATTGTACGAACCCTTGGTTTGTTATTTTAGTTAGGTTTAAGTCTGACGAGAATAATATTCTACGACAAGTAATTCATTTATTTTCAAACCGACCCATTTACTATCTATTATTTGATTGACTAATCCTTTATATTGGAATGCGTGAAGAGTCAAATGCTTTGGCAATTCTTCATGGTGGGATGAATCAAGATAATTTTGAATCAGAGCTCTCGATTTTTGGTCATCCCTTGCTGTAATAATATCTCGGGGTTTGCAACGATAACTTGGTATATCTACTATACGACCATTAACTAAAATATGTCTATGATTAACTAATTGGCGGGCTTGAGGAATAGTTGAAGCCATACCCAATCGAAAAAGGATGTTATCTAAACGCATTTCAAGTAATTGTAGTAAAACCAGACCCGTTGATCCTTTGGCTTTTCCGGCGATACGAACATATTTAAGTAATTGCCGTTCTGTAAGACCATAATGAAAACGCAATTTTTGTTTT